GCAACAAAAGAAAGGAAAAAGCACGAATAAAAGTCTCAGAGGATTGGAATCGTATTCCATTTGCGCAAGGAATAAGAGGTTGCGTGTTACTAACTCAATCCATTTTTAGAAAATATATTCTATTGCCTTCATTGATAATTGCCAAAAATATTGGACGTATATTGCTATTGCAACGTCCTGAATGGTCTGAGGATTTCCAAGAATGGAATAAAGAGATCTATATTAAATGCACCTATAATGGTATTCCATTATCTGAAACCGAATTTCCAAAAAATTGGTTGACAGATGGTATTCAAATAAAAATCTTATTTCCTTTCTGTCTGAAACCTTCGCAAAAACCGAAACTACGATCCTCCCGGAAAGATCTAATGAAAAAGAAAAAAGAAAAAGGTGATTTTTGTTTTTTAACCGTTTGGGGAATGGAAACTGAACTCCCCTTTTGTTCACCCCGAAAAAAACCGTCCTTTTTTAAACCCATTTTTAAGGAATTCAAAAAAAAAATTGGAAAATTTAAAAAGAAGTATTTTCGAGTTCGAACAGTTTTCAAAGTAAAAACAAAATTACTTCGAAAAATTTCAAAAGAAACAAAAAAATGGTTTATCAAAAGTGTTCTTTTTATAAAAAGAATAATAAAAGAACTTTCAAAAGTAAATCCAATTCTATTATTTAGATTAAGAGAAGTCGGAGCCGATAAATCAAGCGAAATTAAAGAAGAAAAAGATTCCATAATAAACAATCAAATAATTCACAAATCATTTAATCAAATTCAAATTGCATCTTCGAGTTGGACAAACTCTTCATTGATAGAAAAAAAAATAAAGGATCTGACTGATAGAACAAGTACAATTCTAAATCAAATAGAAAAAATCACAAAAGAGAAAAAAAAAGTAACTCCAAGAATAAATAATCTTAGTCCTACAAGTTATAATGCTAAAAAATTAGAAAAACAGCAAATCTTAAAAATGTTAACAAGAACAAATGCTCGATTAATCTATAAATTACCCCCTTTTGTAAAATTTTTCATTGAAAAAATATACACAGATCTATTTTTATATATCATTAATATTCCCAGAATAAATACAGAACTTTTTCGTAAATTAACAAAAAAAATTCTTGATAAATCCATTTACAATAATGAAAGAAAACAAGAAAGAATTAATAAAAAAAAGAAAACTCCAATTCCGTCTATTTCGAGTATAATAATGGCACTTGATAATATTAGTAATATTAAAGGAAATTCACATATTTTTTATGACTTATCCTACGTGCCGCAATCATATGTATTTTCAAAATTAGGAAAAATCCAAGTTAGTAACTCGTTAAGATTTGTTGTTGAATCTCAAGAAATCCCCCTTTTACTTAAAGCTAAAATAAATGATTCTTTTGAAACACAAGGAATGCTTGATTCGAAATCAGCAGATAACAAACTTCCAAGTTATGAAATGAATCCATGGAAAAGCTGGTTAAGAGGACATTATCAATACCATTTATCGCAGATTGGCTGGTCTAGATTAATACCAGAAAAATGGCGAAATCCATTTTGTCAGCATCGTATAGCTAAAAAGGCAAATTTTAGCAAACGGCATTCATATGAAAAAAAACCATTAATTAATTCCAAAAAACAAAAACAATTTGAAGTATATTCATTATCTAATCAAAAAGATAATTTTATAAAATACTATCGATCTGATCTTTTATCATATAAATTTATTCATTATGAAAAGAAAACGGAATGCTTTTCTACCTTGCAAGGAAATACGAACCAAGAAATTTATTATAACACGCCTAAAAAAAACTTTTTTGATATGTTGAGGAACATCCCTATTAAAAATGATCTAGGAAAGATCCATATGGAAAAACCGTCCGATAGAAAATATTTTGATTGGAAAATTTTTAAATTTGATCTTATACAAAAAGTCAATATTGGAGCCTGGATCATAATTGATACTAATCGGAATCAAACTACTCAAATTCGTACTAAAAATTATCAAATAATTTCGAAAAAAGATTTTTTTTATCTTAAGATCCCAGAGATCAATTTACCAAACTCTCACAAGGGGTTTTTCGATTGGATGGGAATGAATGAAAAAATGATAAAGCATCCCATATCCAATATGGAACTTTGGTTCTTCCCAGAATTTTTGTTACTTTATAAGACATATAAAATGAAACCTTGGTTTATACCAAGTAAATTACTTCTTTTAAATTTAAATAGAAGTGAAAATAAAAAGATCAACGAAAAAGGCAATTTTTTGATAGCAGCAAATAAAAAGCATCGAAATCAAGAAGAAAAAGAACCGACAAGTAGAGGAGAGGGGCGATCCGTTCTCTCACCCCAAAAAGATATTGAAGAAAATTATGCAAGATCAAACATCAAAGAAGGGAAAAATAAAAAACAATACACGAAAGCAGAACTCCGTTTGTTCTTGAAACGGTATTTGCTTTTTCAATTGCGATGGGATGAGACTTTGAATGAAAGAATGATCAATAATATCAATGTATATTGCCTCCTGCGTAAACTGTTAGATTCAAAAAAAATTACTATATCCTCGATTCAAAAGAAACAAATGAGTTTGGATATAATGATGATTAATAAGAATTTAACTCTTTCAGAATTTATGAAGAAGGGAATATTGATTCTAGAACCCATTCGTCTGTCTGAACAAAAAGAGGGGCAATTTATTATGTATCAAACCGTGGGTATTTCGTTGGTTTATAAGAATAAGCATCAAAAATACCAAGAGCAAGGACATGCTTCGAACAATAATTTGGATGAAACTATTTCACTACATCAAAGAATAACTGGAAATAGAGACAAAAATCATTTTGATTTACTTGTTCCCGAAAATATTTTATCCTTTAGACATCGTAGAAAATTGAGAATTCTAATTTGTTTCAATTCAAAAAAGAGAAATTATATAGACCAAAATCCGGTATTTTGGAACGTAAAAAACAGCAGCCAAGTTTCACACGACAATAACCATCTTGATAGAGATCAAAATCAATTAATGAAATTAAAGCTCTTTCTTTGGCCTAATTATCGATTAGAAGATTTAGCTTGGATGAATCGTTATTGGTTTGATACCAATAACGGTAGCCATTTCGGTATGTTAAGGATACAGATGTATCCACGATTGGAAATTTTTGGATAATACACTTTTTCTGTATATCCTATACCCTATATATATAATAGGGTATATGAAAGCAAACAAATACACAGATCACATGTCTTATCTCACATTTCATTCTAGTATCCAATATCAAATGAATAATGTCTGAATTCGATCTCGAAATGAATCAACGGAACTTTCTTTATTTTAGGCCTAAATTCTTCGATCCAAAAATGTACCAATTTTTTCTATTCCTATAGAAAACCAATTTTAAATTGGCTTGATTGCTTTGAATTCAGGAAATTAGGAGTTCATAAAGAAATTTTGATCCGATTCTTATATATACCACATTCAAATTAACGGCATTATTATTATTACTGATCGGTAAAATCCATATCTGTAAAAAGGGCAAGGGACGTTTTTTTATGGTAAAAAATTCATCGATTTCGGTTATTTCTCAAAAAGAAAACAAAGAAACCAGGGGGTCTGTTGAATTTCAAGTATTCAGTTTCACCACTAAAATAAGGAAACTCACTTCACATTTGGAATTGCACAAAAAAGACTTTTCATCTCAGCGAGGTTTGCGAAAAATTTTGGGAAAACGTCAACGATTGCTGGCCTATTTGTCAAAAAGAAATAGGGGGCGCTATAAAGAATTAATTGGGGAGTTGAGTATTCGAGAGATAAAAACTCGTTAATTTGAAGCATGAGACCATTTAAGCTTAGTTGTTTAAATTTTGATGAACTTCTTTCTTTTTACTTTCAGCAATGCATGGAAGAATGACTCGAGAAAAACTTATGATTCCACCAACTACAAGAAAAGACCTCATGATAGTCAATATGGGCCCTCACCACCCATCAATGCATGGTGTTCTTCGACTGATCGTTACTCTCGATGGTGAAGATGTTATTAACTGTGAACCAGTATTGGGTTATTTACATAGAGGGATGGAGAAAATTGCGGAAAATCGAACAATTATACAATATTTGCCTTATGTAACACGTTGGGATTATTTAGCTACTATGTTCACAGAAGCAATAACCGTAAACGGGCCCGAACAGCTAGGGAATATTCAAGTACCTAAAAGGGCTAGCTATATCAGAGCTATTATGTTGGAGTTGAGTCGTATCGCTTCCCATTTGTTATGGCTTGGTCCTTTTATGGCAGATATCGGGGCGCAGACTCCTTTCTTCTATATTTTTCGAGAACGAGAATTGATATATGACCTATTTGAAGCTGCTACCGGCATGCGCATGATGCATAATTTTTTTCGTATCGGAGGAGTCGCTGCTGATCTACCTCATGGCTGGATAGATAAATGTTTGGATTTTTGCGATTATTTTTTAACCGGGGTTGCTGAATATCAAAAGCTTATTACACGGAATCCTGTTTTTTTAGAACGGGTTGAGGGCGTAGGCATTATTGGCGGAGAAGAGGCACTAAACTGGGGTTTATCGGGACCAACGCTACGAGCGTCTGGAATACAATGGGATCTTCGGAAAGTTGATCGTTATGAGTGTTACGAGGAATTTGATTGGGAGATTCAATGGCAAAAAGAGGGGGATTCATTAGCTCGGTATTTAGTACGAATTGGCGAAATGACAGAATCTATAAAAATTATCCAACAGGCTCTGGAAGGAATTCCGGGGGGACCTTATGAGAATTTAGAAAGCCGCCTCTTTGATAGAATAAAAGACCCTGAATGGAATGATTTTGAATATCGATTTATTAGTAAAAAACCTTCTCCTACTTTTGAATTGTCCAAGCAAGAACTTTATGTAAGAGTCGAAGCACCAAAAGGAGAATTAGGAATTTTTCTGATAGGCGATCGGAGTGTTTTTCCTTGGAGATGGAAAATTAGACCGCCGGGTTTTATCAACTTGCAAATT